ATGCGCTGATTTTTCTCTACTAACCACAAAGACATTGGTACCCTATATTTTATTTTCGGAATGTGATCGGGCTTATTAGGCACATCAATAAGACTTCTTATTCGTGCAGAATTAGGCCAACCGGGATCGCTTCTAGGAAGAGACCAACTATATAATACAATTGTAACAGCACATGCATTTCTTATAATTTTTTTTCTAGTGATACCTGTTATAATTGGAGGATTTGGCAATTGATTAGTTCCGCTAATACTAGGAGCCCCAGACATGGCCTTCCCCCGATTAAATAATATAAGATTTTGATTATTACCCCCTTCTCTAACTCTTCTCCTATCAAGGGCAGCAGTAGAAAAGGGAGTGGGAACAGGATGAACAGTATACCCTCCTTTATCTAGGAATATCGCCCATGCGGGGGCATCAGTAGATTTAGCAATTTTCTCATTACACCTAGCGGGAGTATCCTCTATTATAGGGGCCCTTAACTTCATCACAACAGTAATTAATATACGATCAAAAGGGCTTCGCCTAGAACGGGTCCCACTATTCGTTTGATCAGTAGTAATTACTGCTGTTCTTCTTTTATTAAGCCTCCCCGTCTTAGCCGGGGCGATTACTATACTACTAACAGACCGCAACTTAAATACTGCCTTCTTTGACCCAGCAGGCGGGGGGGACCCAGTTTTATACCAACACTTATTTTGATTTTTTGGTCACCCAGAAGTGTATATTTTAATCCTTCCAGGATTCGGAATAGTATCCCACGTAGTTACCCACTATTCAAACAAAACAGAATCATTCGGCACCCTGGGAATAATTTATGCAATACTAGGAATCGGTATTCTAGGGTTTATTGTCTGAGCACACCATATATTCACAGTAGGAATAGACGTCGATACACGGGCCTATTTTACTGCCGCCACTATAATTATTGCAGTCCCTACAGGAATCAAAGTATTTAGGTGACTAGCAACCATTTATGGGAGACGAGTAAAATATGAGACTCCTATACTTTGAGCCTTAGGATTCATTTTTCTATTTACTACAGGGGGCTTAACAGGTATCGTCTTAGCCAACTCATCCCTTGATATTGTCCTACACGACACATATTATGTCGTAGCACACTTTCATTATGTTTTATCAATAGGAGCTGTATTTGCAATCTTTAGAGGATTCACACACTGATTTCCCCTATTTACAGGCCTAACCCTTCATTCACGATGAACAAAAACACACTTCACTGTAATATTTATTGGAGTAAACCTAACCTTTTTCCCCCAACACTTCCTTGGATTAAGGGGAATGCCCCGTCGGTACTCCGACTACCCTGACGCAATAATAAAATGAAATGTAATTTCATCAATAGGATCTATAGTGTCTTTCGTAGCTCTCCTTCTATTTGTATTTATCATATGAGAAGCTCTAACGAGACAACGAAGTACTGTTTCTAGCTCTCATCAGATGACAGCCATTGAATGACAAGACCTTTTACCCCTAGACTTTCACAACTCATCAGAAACGATAGTGATTACTTCTCCGTTAAGTGGAAGCCAAATAAGGCAACTATCTGTTACATAGTAATCTGCTTGGACCCAAGCCCGCTTAAATGTCTCACTGAAGACAAGTTTCATTCCAAGACGCCGCCAGCCCCATTATAACAATACTAATCGCATTTCACGATCATGCAATATTAGTAATTATCATAGTATTAACATTTGTTTCATACGCCATATTAGCTCTTATAACTAATAAATATACCTCCCGCAATACTCATGAAGCCCAGGCAGTAGAGACTATTTGAACTGTTCTCCCTGCAGGAATTCTTCTATTTTTAGCCATCCCGTCTCTTCAACTCCTGTACTTAACCGATGAACTTATAGAGCCCGGAGTAACCTTAAAAGCCATTGGACACCAATGGTATTGAAGGTATGAATACACAGATTTTTTTAATATTGAGTTTGACTCGTATATGACAAACGTATCTGATTTGACCCCCGGCGATTTCCGCCTGCTAGAAGTAGATAACCGAGTAGTCCTCCCAACAAATGTAGAAATTCGAGTACTAATCTCTGCCGCGGACGTGATCCACTCATGAACAGTCCCTGCACTGGGCGTAAAAGCAGATGCAATCCCTGGGCGCTTAAATCAAGTTAGGTTTATTATCCAACGACCCGGGGTATTCTATGGGCAATGTTCTGAAATCTGCGGTGCAAATCATAGATTTATACCTATTGCAGTTGAAAGGGTAAACACAGACAGATTTATTTCATGAATTAATACATTTAAAAATGCATAATACAAACAATTAGAGAAAAAAAATAAATATACAAAAAGAAAAGAAGTTTCTTCCCCGCACAAACAACGCTAGTATAAGTAGTACCGCTGCCTTCCAAGCAGAAAGTTTGTAAGAATGCAAGCGTAGTAGTTTTTAGGATTTTTTTTTTTTTTATATATATAATTTAATTTTACATATATATATATATATATATATTAATTTATATAGATAATTAAAATATTATATATATAAATAATAATATAAATTATTTATATATATATATATTTTATATAATAAATATTTTAACATATATTATAGTAATAATTTATATTACTTTTATTTTAAAACAGTTATTATGTTTTATTTTGTTATAGTACTAGTTATAATATATTCTAATCGTTATAATTAAATTACTTAACCTTTAAGGGGGGCGCAAACGACATTTCGGCTAAGGATTTCGCTCATAAACTGGCGATCCTCGCCGATGTCGGCGCCTCTCATGGTAATAATATAACAAATAACTTCAGCTCTGTTGTTTAACAAATACTTTAAGCATTATATATATAAGGACCAACTATAATTAGATGACCTTTTACAAATCGGGGTTCGTCCGCGATTGTTTTTTTGGGACCCCCTTTAATGTATAACCCCGAAAATAACCCTTAACAATTCTAGTAGGGCATAAAAATACATTATATGTCTCTCGTGTAAAAAGATTTTCCCATCTATATTCCCGTAAATTCGCCTATTTTTAGGTCAATGTACGAAATGTCGGCAATATTAGCGCCCCCAAAAAGCCCACTAAACCTGGGCTTGTTTTCTAATATAAATAAAATAATAAGGCATACTGCCGAGTATTATATACTCCCGATTACTACTAATCTTGTAAAATACAACAAAATTATGCTATTTTTATCATACTGTTTAATTATCAAAACAACGCGATTTAAAGCGGACTTTCAAGCCAAATCACGTTTTGCGGACGGATGGACCCTTAGTTTTCACCGACTCAATGAGAAAAAGTTAATCCGTCTTTTTAACAATCATGACTGGAGGGCCTCTTATAACGGCAAATAATTAATTACTAACGGAGTTCCTCAAGAAGGTAAATTTCCGGTAATCGCTCTAATAAAAATTCACTTTACACAAATATTTGTAATAATAAAAAAGGAGGGGAGGGGAGAAAGAAAAAAAAAAGAAAAAGGGGGGGGGGCTGTCCGTATGTTTAATTTCTTTTCGACATACATTGCGCCCTATTTTCTCATTTTAATTGCTTTACTATATAACATGTTAGAGTGGCTGAGCTTTAGGCGCTAGTCTGTAAAACTAATAACGGATAATTCCCTCTAATATAATATCTACCAACATGATAGCATCTTATGTATGATTTAACATAAACATCTCTAATTTATTCATGTTATGCCCCACCTATCCCCTATAAATTGAATCACAATGCCCCTAATTATAATTTTTGTCCTATTAACCCTCGTTACTATTTTATGGTGACAATTCATCCCCAGCTTTCCCCCCTGTGCTGCTGGCGGTGACTCCGCCCCTAAATCATGAAAATGATGATAAAATAAGCTAACTCTTAAGCTATTGGGCTCATACCCCGAAAATGGACAATGTTCCTTTTATCATCCCCCCTCCCTCATAGAATTCTAGTTAACTCATAACATATGCTTGTCAAGCGTAAATTACTTAATAAAGTGAATTCTAGCATTAGCAGGTATAATATAAGTGTTATAAGATATATGCCATGGTACGTCAACCATTTCATTTAGTAGAATTTAGACCCTGACCAATCACCGGATCTCTCGGCGCCTTTACCCTTACTATCGGCTTAACCGCCTGATTCCACGGACAAGGCATTACATGTATAACTATAGGCCTTATTATCATTTTATTAACCATAATCCAGTGATGACGCGACGTAGCCCGCGAAGGAGCATTTCTCGGGCACCACACTTCCTACGTAACTAAAGGACTTCGATGAGGAATAATCTTATTTATTGCATCTGAAGTATTATTTTTCTTTGCATTTTTTTGGGCGTTTTTTCACAGAAGGTTAGCCCCAACTTTTGAATTAGGATGTAGATGACCTCCAACCGGCGTTTCTCCCATTAATCCGTTTAGGGTACCACTTTTAAACACAGCAGTTCTTCTAGCATCCGGGGTTACGGTAACATGAGCACACCATAGGCTAATAGAGGGCTCTCGAAGAGAGGCAATACAGTCCCTGGCCCTTACAGTGCTCCTAGGGGGCTATTTTACATTCCTTCAAGCAGAAGAGTACCTCGAGGCCCCCTTTACAATCGCAGACAGGGTGTATGGGGCCACATTTTTTGTTGCCACCGGATTCCACGGACTACACGTGCTCATTGGTAGAACCTTTTTACTTGTATGTCTAACACGCACTGTTCTTCACCATTTTAGTACTCACCACCATTTCGGATTTGAGGCAGCAGCCTGATATTGGCACTTCGTAGATGTGGTATGAATTTTCCTATATCTCTGTATTTATTGATGAGGATCTTTATAATATAGTGTACCCCGCACATAAGCCTTTGAAGCTTAAAGAAGATTTCCCCTTATTATAAGAACGTTCAATGACCCTTTTAATAATGAATAGTATTATTGTTACCTTATTTATTTCATGTTTGAGATCGATTTCCCCCATCAGGCTGGGAACAGTAGTTTTGTCCACAGCATTATTTGTTGCAACAACCCTAAGAATCTTGTCAACTAGCTGGTTTGGTTTAATTACCTTTATTATTTATGTCGGGGGAATGTTAGTAATATTTGCATATTTTGCCGCACTTCAGCCTAATCAACAAATCATTAACTGAACCTGAATTATACTTCCAATCACACTAATTACTACTATTATAATCATCTCTGGGCCCAATTCTTTGAGATGAATCCCCCACATAATCAATACTAGCGAGCTTTACCAAACAAACACATATGTAATTCCTGTCTTAATAGCATTAATTTTATTTCTTGCGTTAATTATAGTAGTAAAAACCTCTCGCGCGGATGAGGGCCCTCTCCGCCCATTTTCTTATGTTCAGCCCAATTCGAAAAACTCACCCAGGAATTAAAATTGCAAATAGAGCTCTAGTAGATCTGCCCGCTCCAGCAAATCTCTCTATCTGATGAAATTTTGGCTCTATATTAGGAGTCTGCTTAGTCGCACAGATTATTACAGGGTTAGTACTATCTATACACTACTCCCCACATACAGATTTAGCATTTTCATCTGTTATACACATTATACGAGACGTAAACTATGGATGAATTCTACGATATACCCATGCTAACGGGGCCTCCTGGTTTTTTATTTGTATTTATTTACACATTGCACGAGGGGTTTATTACGGGTCTTACATATATACTGAGACATGAAATATCGGTGTCATTTTAGTGGTCCTTGTAATGGCCACTGCATTTGTAGGGTATGTGTTACCCTGAGGACAAATAAGGTTTTGGGGAGCAACAGTAATTACTAACTTATTATCAGCAATCCCATACGTGGGGCCCATACTCGTAGAATGAGTGTGGGGAGGATTTGCTGTTGACAATGCCACATTAAACCGATTCTTTGCATTACACTTTCTTCTCCCGTTTATTATTATCGCTATGTCAGCCCTTCACCTCTTATTTCTTCACCAAACCGGGTCTAATAACCCCCTTGGAATTAAGGCTAACATAAACATAATCCCATTTCACATGTACTACACATTTAAAGATATTGTAGGGTTTATGGTTCTATTAACATCATTAATTTTTGTTGCCCTGTTTTTCCCCAATATCCTAGGAGACGCAGAAAATTTCATCCCAGCAAATCCCCTGGTCACCCCCATTCATATTAAGCCCGAATGGTATTTCTTATGGGCCTATGCAATTTTACGGGCGATCCCAAACAAGCTTGGAGGAGTAGTAGCCATGTTCGCCGCTATTTTAGTGCTTTTTACCCTCCCCCTAATAGCAAGCCATAAAAGCCGCGGTCTTATTTTTTACCCTGTAAGACAAATTATATTCTGGCTTCTTGCCGCTAATACTGTTCTTCTTACATGAATCGGGGGTCGACCGGTGGAGCAGCCATACGAAGCCCTAGGACAGTTATTTACTTTTATATATTTCTTGTTACACATTTCTATCCCCCTCTCTGCCCAAGCATGAGATAAAGGAATAACAAAGAAATAGGCCTATAAGACCTTAAGTTAACTAAACTAAAGGCCTTCAAAGCCTTAAATGAAAATTAAATTCAGGTCTTGATGATACTAGATATCTTCTCATCATTTGACCCAGGCATTAATCACATCAATAACACATCCCCGTTAATATTCTGAATAACAGTCCTCACTTCTATTATCCTATTTTCTTTATCTATATGAACAGCCCCTACAGCAATAGTAGTTATATCAAGATCAGCCATAAAAATCATAAACGACCAGAGAAATCGTACCAGCGGAGCCCACATCAAGGGATTTAACTCATTAATTGTAAGACTATTTATTATTATTATCAATGTAAACCTTATTGGACTCTTACCAATAGTATTCAGCTACTCTAGCCACCTCTTATTTACTATAAGATTTGGGCTGCCCCTGTGATTGGCACTAATTATGTCAGCTATCATATACAACACTTATAGATGAACAGCAAGATTACTCCCCGGGGGAGCCCCTCATTGATTAAACCCGTTTCTTGTAATAATTGAAACCATTAGTATTAGAGTTCGCCCTATTACTCTTTCCTTTCGTCTCGCCGCTAATATAAGAGCAGGGCATATTGTACTAACATTAATCAGAACATATTCTGCTAATGCCCTATTTACGAGCGTACCTAGGTTACTAATCCTAACCTCAGTTCAACTAGGTTATATTATGTTTGAATTTGGTATTTGTCTAATCCAAAGATATATTTTCTGCTTACTACTAAGACTATACGCGGATGACCACCCATAATTATTGGAATGATATCCCCTGGTTTCGGCCCAAGAACAGACAGATTTTGTCCATTCCGTAAAAATAGTTTAAAAAAAACAATGATTTGTGGCATCATAGATTCACCAGTGATTTTTACCATGGCATACCTTTCAACAAAAATCTTATCATCTCTTACCGGCATGTTCTTTCTGGTTACCTTATACACCACCTTTTCTATGAACAATATTATAATTGAGTGGGAAGTAGTAAGAATCTCAAGTTCCTCTTTAAGGATTCCTATTCTGTTAGACCCGACTAGTACTATGTTTATGACTACAGTTCTTCTAATCGCATCAAGAGTAATACAGTTTGCTAAAACATATATAGCAAATGATAAATTTTCTGACCGATTTATCATCTTAGTTTTAATATTTGTAACCTCAATAATAATACTAATTCTTCTACCACACACCATATTCCTTTTACTGGGATGGGACGGCCTGGGAATCACATCTTTTGTATTAGTTATTTATTATAACAACCCTAAAAGCTTGGGAGCAGGGATAATCACCGCCATAACCAACCGAATTGGAGATGTAATATTATTAATTACAATTGCACTAATACTGAGGGAGAGAAACTGACTTACAATAAATCAGTGGATAAGCAACTCCCACACTCAGCTCAGTGCTGTTATAGTTATAGTTGCTGCTATAACAAAAAGAGCTCAGATACCCTTTTCTAGCTGATTGCCCGCTGCAATGGCAGCGCCTACTCCGGTTAGTGCCTTGGTACACTCCTCCACCCTTGTTACTGCAGGGGTCTACTTATTATACCGATTTTTCCCTATAATAGAAAAATGAAACCAATTCAAGCCTGCTCTTCTAGTTATTGCAACTATAACCATACTAATAGCCAGTGCAAGAGCCATAGCAGAATGTGACATAAAAAAAATTATTGCCCTATCTACCTTAAGACAGGTAGCGATAATAATATTTACTTTAAGACTGGGGGCGCCTGAGATTGCCTTTTTCCATTTAATTACCCATGCCCTATTCAAGGCCTTATTATTTATTTGCGCAGGAAATATAATTGACATCCATCACCACAGCCAAGACTTACGCCTTATAGGAAACTTAATTAACCAGCTTCCGATCACCACTACATCAATTCTTATTGCTAATATAGCTTTATGTGGAGCTCCATTCCTTGCAGGATTCTACTCAAAAGATCTAATTATCGAGTCCTCAACAATATTAATGATAAAAAGAAATATAATTATTAGCACCTTATTCGTTATTGCCACCATCCTAACTACAGCGTACTCAGCCCGCATATCAATACACATACTCCTCGCACCGACTCAAAGGCCCACAAGGCAATATTCAAATGAAAATGAAAATCACGCTATAAGTGTAATAACTTTGTCACTTATAGCAATTGTGGGGGGAGCTATGACAAACTGACTACTGATTACCCCAGTCGCAGAGCCAAACTTCAGATCTGTATATAAGTATCTCGCCCCTTTAATGATAGCCACAGGGCTATTAACCGGCCTGATAGCCTATAAAATTTCTTACTCTCCCCCTAAATTACTAGTACAAATAAACTGCTATATATGGTTTACGTCCCCTATTTCAACTCACCTGGCCCCTAAAGCCATAATACAACTTCCCCTACTAGAACTGAAGGAAACCGACCAGGGATGGTCATTTATTCCGTATATAGTATATAGGCAGTCCCGCTATATCTCTTCTTACCTTATAAGTTCCCAACACTCTTTAACAACAAGAAACATATCCTGTATTTTCCTTATTTTACTATGATTAAGGATATCAGTCGTATACTCAAGTAGCTTAAATAAAAGCGTTACATTGAAGACGTAATTATGGCATCAGCCCTAGAGTAGTGTTTATAGTATAACGAATACCCTTGCTTTTCACGTAAGTAATACATTTTATGTTAGACACAGATTATAGTTTATAAAAATATTGGCTTTGGACGCCAAAGATCGATCCCTCGTAATCTGACAAATTTTAATAGTATGTAAAGCTAATATCCCCGAAGCGCTGGTTTTGTAGTCCAGAAATAGAATAAATTTCTACATACAATGATTTCTTGAATAACATCAGTATCCCCCATATTAATTATTATTGCTCTGGTATGCGCAATAATTCAACGACAGCACTTATTAATAGTCTTACTAGCCCTAGAAACTATAGTCTTAGGTATTATTCTTATAATTATCACCCTAATAAATACCACATGATTAATAATTGTAATTATTATCCTGACGTTCGGCGCATGTGAAGCAAGGCTCGGGCTAGCATGTATAACGGCCATGAGACGCTCATACGGAAACGACCATCTTAGATCAATATTAACAAATAAATGCTAAGACTGTATATTCCTTTAATGCTCTTACTTCTAATAAAACCCAAGTGAAACCAATCTATTATATTTCTCAGCCTAATAGTAACCCCTAGAGCTTTACATATAATAGCCAATCACCTCCCCACAAACATAAGAGAAATATGAGGATTAGACAGGCTATCTATTACCTTAATTATCCTAACCCTTTGAATCACGCCTATAATTATCTCGACAAGCCAAAATATTTTTATTCAAAAAAAAGCCCCTAGAGACTTTCTCTTTTTCAATATTATTCTTGCCCTTATCCTTTTATTTGCCTTTTCTACCTCTCATTTATTTCTATTCTATATCCTCTTTGAGGCCTCATTAATTCCTATTTTATTAATCATCATGAAGTGGGGGTATCAGCCTGAACGACTACAAGCAGGAATATATATTATACTATACACTATTACCGCCAGGCTCCCCCTGCTAATGGGAATCACATATCACGCTACCCTTCTACACTCCTACAGGTTATTCATTATTGTTTACCCCTCTCTAGCCCCCTCATACATGATATGACTAGTTATAAATATTGCCTTCATAGTAAAACTCCCGCTATTTCTGTTTCATCTATGGCTACCTAAGGCCCATGTAGAGGCCCCCGTCGCGGGGTCTATAGTTCTTGCCGCAGTATTACTAAAGCTCGGAGGATACGGCATATTACGCCTATTATATCTGAGCCCCCCCATTATTTCATCTTTAAAAATTCATTTAATAACTTTTGCCCTATGAGGAGGAATAATTACCAGCCTTATTTGTATTCGTCAACAAGATATTAAAGCATTAATTGCCTATTCCTCAGTCGGACACATGAGATTAGTAATAGCAGGAATTTTATCAAATATCAGATGGGGCATTTGAGGTGCTATAGCAATAATGATTTCACACGGATTATTAAGCTCTGCCCTATTCGCCTCTACTGATATATCATATCTTACTTCAGCCTCCCGCAGGCTGCTCATAAACAAGGGAATAAATATGGCTGCCCCCTCTATATCTATGATATGATTTATTATATCTGCCGCTAATATAGCTGCTCCCCCGTCTTCCAATTTAATAGCTGAAATTATACTAATTTCATGCTCGGTATTCACTACCAAAGCGATAATTTTTCCACTGAGCATTATAAGCTTTGCCGCTGCTGCTTATTCTTTAATTCTATACGTGAGAATAAACCATGGTGTAAGTAACAGCTCCAGATCTTCTATATTTATTATTATTCCCCGTAATACACTAGTCATTACCGGCCACATAATACCTATTATTTTAATTATACTAATACCCTCCATTATCACACTGTGATAATTTCCTGGAATATAGTTTGATTTTAACTACCGATTTGATTAAAACAAAATATAATACATGCAACCTCCCAGAAGCCCGTGCAATCAAAATATCAGCCTTAAAGCCTAATAACGTGAATAAGGATAACCCAAAACTCACCCGCACGCCTGCAGTAAAGAATATTGAGACAAATACAACATATGCTCCAGATATTGTCTATTGTGCTGACTAAATTCGTGCCAGCCGTCGCGGTTAAACGATAAACACAAACCAAATCTTGCGGGCAACGTACTGATAAAACCCATGAACTAATAGTGGTATAATATACACAGTTCAGCTCATTTATTTTATATCAACAGATTAAACGAAAGAGTAACCAAAAACAAGGATTAGATACCCTTTTATTTTACTCAATAAACTATGTCCCGGGCATTACGAACACACGTTTAAAACCCAAAAAATTTGGCGGCATTTCACGTAATTAGGGGAATCTGTCATATAACTCGATAACCCACGTTAAACCCTATTACCGCTTGTAACTCAGCTTGTGTACTGCCGTCGAAAGCTAACACACCTAAGTAGTTAGCCCCTCAGTACCCCACTATTACGTCAGGTCAAAATGCAGCTTATGCGGTAAACTCGATGGATTACAATAAAAATAAAACAGGACAGCAAAATGAAACCCTGCTTCAATATGGACTTAATTGTAAGCATGCTATAATATAGCACACTGAACTACAATCTGAAATGTGCACACATCGCCCGTCACTCTCACCGAAAGGCGAGATAAGTCGTAACATAGTAGGCGTAACTGAAGTTGTGCCTTCAGAATAGAGCATGAATAAATGCACCCCACTTACAATGGGGGTATAGATATTACATCTTATCCTGAAACAACTAATTATTTCCCGTTTTAAACTATAAACATTCAATTACCCCATTTATACCTTCTATCCAGCCTGAAAAGCCCTATAATATTTAAACAAAACAGATTTACCCTCGTACCTTTAGCATCATGGTTTAACCAGTACCTCCCCATATTACTATCCCCGAATAATTACCGAGCTGATAATATCCTAGCTAGAAACCCCCAGTATAATGTTACATTATTAAACCGAGAGACACTATCAGAGGCTACATACCCCCGCGGAATTAGATAGCTGGTTGCACAACAAATTGATTTAAGTCAAGACAACAGAATGTTAGTAAAACCCTAAAGGCCAAGCTTTAGGGTTTCCCCCTATTAATTTATACCCCACAGGCTATAATAGGCTTAAAACCCGCCACTATAACCCGTTATAGAGTTAGCTTTCTATCCCTTTTAATAATATAATTTTGTGTATACAAGTGCAATATTCAACTCCACAGAATAATTTAAAATGTTATAACTAGTATACCCTCTTCGTAATAAATAATATAAATTTAAATATAAAATTACCCCCTCCCATTTTTATCTCTAAACAAGGAACTCGGCAAATCTTTATTCAGCCTGTTTAACAAAAACACCGCCTACTGAATATATAGTAGGTCCATCCTGCCCAGTGAATATTTCAACGGCCGCGGTATTTTGACCGTGCAAAGGTAGCATAATCAATTGCCTTCTAATTAAAGGCTAGTATGAATGGACACACAAGAATAAATCTGTCTCGTTTAGAATAATTATAATCTGTACGGCAGGTGAAAATTCCTACGTAACAATAAAAGACAAGAAGACCCTATAGAGCTTTATCTATAACAGTTAACCACTAAAATATAGAATTAGTTGGGACAACTAAAAAACATTTATACCTTTTTACCAGATTTACACGCACCCTTTAATGTAAAAGAATATAGCTACCTTAGGGATAACAGGCTAATTTTGCTAGAGAGATCACATTGACAGCATAGATTGGCACCTCGATGTTGGCTTAGTGTAACTATTGAGCGCAGCCGCTCAATTAAGTTGGTTTGTTCAACCATTAAATCACTACATGAGCTGAGTTCAGACCGGCGTAAGCCAGGTTAGATTCTATCTTTATTAAGAAAATTAATTCACAGTACGAAAGGACCTGATATTACAAATAAAATTTAAATAACAATACAATATTAATGGGTTGGCAGAGCTATGCATCTGATTTAGAATCAGCCCACAGGATGTTTCCTACCCATTATTTCATAGTAGCATATTACATGATTTTGAAAATCATAATAGACGATTGCTCCCGTCATGTTACTAGGCCGTATAGCCTAAATCAAGGCATCTGAATTGCAATCAAACCATGTGTTCACACACTACAGCCGTTTTTGTGGCAGATTAGTGCATTAGATTTAAGCTCTAAAAAAGGTTTACACCCAAAAACTATGTGACACCCTGCCGTATACCTAATCACCACCTTCATTTCTGCACTTCTCGCTATAGCATTTTTCACACTTCTTGAACGAAAATTCTTAGGATACGCCCAACTTCGTAAGGGGCCAAACAAAGTAAGAGTCGGGGGAATCCCCCAACCAATAGCTGATGCCTTAAAGCTTTTTACTAAAGAATTAAACACCCCTACAGCAGCAAACTATACCCCCTTCCTAGCTGCCCCCATAATAGCGCTATTATTAGCTTTAATAGTATGAACCCTTTACCCCCACCTATCCTCTCCCCTGCCCTTAAAATGGGGGATCCTGATATTTCTGGCATTATCAAGAATAAATGTTTATACAACTTTATTCTCCGGATGAGCCTCAAACAGTAAATACTCATTACTGGGGGCCCTCCGCAGAATCGCGCAGACTATTTCGTATGAGGTAAGAATAGCTCTTATCATTCTCACCCCCATAATTATAATATCCTCTTTAAGACTTAATAGGATATCCACAAATTATTCAATTATATTTATAGTTATAATATGACCTTTATACATTATATGAATTATTACAGCCCTGGCAGAAACAAACCGCACCCCTTTCGACCTTGCTGAGGGAGAATCAGAATTAGTATCAGGGTTCAATACAGAGTATAGGTCAGGCACATTTGCCTTAATCTTTATAGCCGAATATATAAATATTATTGCAATAGGAATAATTTCATGGGCTATGTTCATATCTGTGTCACTTAGCCCCGTAATAGACATTATTATAGTAGCAAGACTATTCACAGTAAGATTAATGTTTATCTGAGCCCGTAGTGCGTACCCCCGAATGCGGTATGATAAGCTAATAGGGCTAACATGAAAGCAATTTCTCCCACTAACTCTGACAACCATTATGATTATAGCTGTCACCTCTCTATGATGCTGCGCCGGAAGAACGGATAACTTTGATGACGTTAATTATGAGGAATCCCTCCAGCATCTTTCTTAGAAGCTTGCAACAGCAACAAATTTTTACTTTGTTAACAGGGCAGAACCCCCTAAGAAAATGATTTTAATAATCCTAGCAGTATTTATTTCCAGAATTTTCCCCATATTTATTATCCTTGCAACATTTATATTAAGGAAAAAGTCTACAGAAAACCCTGAAAAAGCTACCCCGTTTGAATGCGGATTCGACCCATACAACTCGGCACGAATTCCGTTTTCACTTCAGTTTTTTATTCTAGCTGTAATTTTTCTTGTATTTGACATTGAAATCGCACTACTGATACCAGTACCCTCAATGATAAGGATTTCTTTAGAAACTAAAGCTACAGTAATTATCTTAAGCATTGTTCTAATTATAGGCCTTTTTCATGAATGAAATGAAGGATCTTTAGAATGAAAATAAGTCATGTTGGCACAGATAAAAGCTTCTAACTTCATATTTGAGAGGTTCAACTCCTTTCATGACTTTATGACACCATCAACCCTTTTATTTTTCTCTTCAATAACAGTAGGGACGATAGTAAGAGCCTCCAGGTCCAACTGACTTTACTTGTGAATGGGCATAGAATTAAACTTGCTATCTTTTGTCCCTATTATGGCACATTCCCATAAGCTACAGGAAACAATAGGCAGAATCAAATATTTTATAATCCAGGCCGTTGGAAGAGGATTAATACTAACAGCGGGGATCTCATCAGTAAACCCCATCACTGCGTCTAACCAGTATACTATCAGCTCTATATTTATTATAAGGATGTGCCTTAAGCTTGGCGCTGCCCCCTATCATCAGTGACTCCCCCATGTAATAACCAGGCTACCTTGAATAACATGTCTCATCTTAGCAACCTGACAAAAAATCAGCCCCTTAGTAATGCTTATATTCATCACGCCCAGAAATATAATATTCATAATTCTAATACTGGCCGCTCTAAGTGCACTAGTAGGGGGGGCAGGGGGCCTAAACCAGTCTCAAATACGAGGTCTAATAGCCTATTCTTCAGTCGGACATATAGGATGAATACTAGCAACATTAACCCTATCAAACAAACTAAGATTAATTTACTTTTCAGCATATGTACTAATTACTTCAAGACTAATATTGGTATTTATAAAGACTAATTCAATGATAAGCAGGATATCTAATTCAGTCATGCCCGCTAAAATTATTATATTTTCTATAGTAGTATTGATACTCCTAAGCCTGGGGGGTCTCCCACCATTTATGGGGTTTATCCCAAAATGATTAGTCATTTATACTCTTTCAGAAGAAAATATAATCACTGTTTTACTAATATTAATCATAGGAAGAATAATAAACTTATTCTACTACTTTGCAATAATATTTAATTTCATGCTTACCCCCCAACAAAGACTGATAACATATGCCCCACCTATATGACCAACTATGTTAACAATATCAGTAACAATTATACCAGCAATAATTATATTATAACCCCCCGGCCTTGTAGTTGATATACAACATTAAATTGCAGCCTTAAAAGAGTGTGCTCACCAAGGCTTAT